GAGAGGGTAGGGTTCCCCTACAAACAATTCGCGCTAAAATTGATCATTGTTCCTATACAATTCGAACTATCTATGGAGTATTAGGCATAAAAATTTGGATATTTGTAGACGAAGAATAATGGACCTTTATTTGTCTTGCCATTCTGCCCAGTGATAGAACAAGAAATCACAAACTGTTTCATTCTTTTTCCATTAAGTTAAATCAAACAAAAATGAGCAATTCTAATTCTTCTAATTCTATAGGGTTAAATAAAAATTCGATTGACCATTTGGTAGAATTGCTATGCTTAGTGTGTGACTCGTTAGTTTTTTCTTTAGAGTTTAGAGTTGGGATTCAAAAAAAAAAAATAGACCGGCCCCTACTATTAACTAGTAACTATATAAACTAATAACCAACTTATTGCTTCGTATTGTCGAGATCCCAAGAAACAGTCACTATATGACTGGATCGAGCATATAGTTGTAGCAACTGAAATTTTTTCATAAATCTGATTATGGATTGTGAAGCAAAAATAAAGGGATGTGGATAAATGGAAGGGTGATAGAAAGAGAGAACAAAAACAAAAATATCAATGATATATGATTCCAATATGTATGGTCTATGAATCATTTCATAAAAGGCAGTGTGATAAAGCATCAATACTGATATAAATAATAATAAAGAGCCTCGAGTTAATAAAAACTGAGGAGATTGACTCGGGAACTAATTTCATTTAGTTGGGAGCTCCATTGCAGAGTTCAGGCCTAACCATTAATGGAGAAGCTATGGGAACGACGGAACCTGTGACTGCATAGGATTCTACTGAAAATGAATCCTAATGATTCATTGGGTGGGATGGCGGAACGAACCAGGAACCGATTAATTTATTCTGAGAGGTCATGGATTGAACCTACGAATGAAGCAGAAAAGAGTCAATATTCGCCCGCGAAACCTTTATTTATTGGATTCCAATATTTTTGGATTACAATATTTTGCGTGATTCGATAAAGGTAAAAAGAAAAATAAGGATTTGTTATAAATTATAAAAAAAAAACATTATCTATAAATATCTATAAATATACACGTCTAGCTGTATATCTTGTATATAAAACTTCCCATGTAACAAATTAAATATAAATAAATCCCATTACTTAGTTTAGTGTATTATTTATTAACTACATGTGTATCTGTAATATTATTGAATCGTTTCATTCGCGAGGAGCTGGATGAGAAGAAACTCTCATGTCCGGTTCTGCAGTAGAGATGGAATTAAGAAACAACCATCAACTATAACCCCAAAAGAACCAGATTTCGTAAACAACATAGAGGAAGAATGAAGGGAATATCTTGTCGAGGCAATCATATTAGTTTCGGCAGATACGCTCTTCAGGCACTTGAACCCGCTTGGATCACAGCTAGACAAATAGAAGCAGGGCGAAGAGCAATGACACGATACGCGCGTCGTGGTGGAAAAATATGGGTACGTATCTTTCCCGACAAGCCTGTTACACTAAGACCTACGGAAACACGTATGGGTTCGGGGAAGGGATCCCCCGAATATTGGGTATCTGTTGTTAAACCGGGTCGAATACTTTATGAAATGGGCGGAGTATCAGAAACTGTAGCCAGAGCCGCTATTGAAATAGCTGCATCCAAAATGCCTATACGAACTCAATTTATTATTGCAGGATAAGGATGTAGAACTAAACAAAAAGAGATATTGAGGATGAAAAAACAACCGCAGGTTTATTTATTTCTGGACAGACAATATTTCTTTTTTTCCTTCATCCTTTGCGTTGGAAGAGCAAATAAAAAAAAAAAAATAATAATAATATGATTCAACCGCAGACCCTTTTGAATGTAGCGGATAACAGCGGGGCTCGAGAATTGATGTGTATTCGAATCATAGGAGCTGGTAATCACCGATATGCTCATATTGGTGACGTTATTGTTGCTGTAATCAAAGAAGCAGTGCCCAATATGCCTTTAGAAAGATCAGAAATAATTAGAGCTGTAATTGTACGTACACGTAAAGAACTCAAACGTGACAACGGTATGATAATACGATATGATGACAATGCAGCGGTTGTCATTGATCAAGAAGGAAATCCAAAAGGAACTCGAGTTTTTGGTGCGATCGCTCGGGAATTGAGACAGTTGAATTTCACTAAAATAGTCTCATTAGCTCCTGAGGTATTATAAATACTAGTAGATGAGACTATGATATAGTAGGGTATCTAAAATAGATCAATTAGTAGATTTTGCCTCACGCATATACTTTTCATAATTCATAAAAAAAAATAACAAAAAATAAAACAAAGAAAAAAAAAAAGAAACATGTTGATTATATCAAAATTAGGGGGCACCAATAATTATAGTTCGCCATGGGTAGGGACACTATTGCCGATATAATAACTTCTATAAGAAATGCTGACACGGATAAAAAAGGAACGGTTCGAATAGCATCTACTAATATCACCGAAAACATTGTTAAAATACTTCTACAAGAAGGTTTTATTGAAAACGTTAGGAAACATCGGGAAAGTAACAAATATTTCTTGGTTTCAACCCTGCGACATAAAAAGACTAGGAAAGGAATATATAGAACTATTTTAAAGCGTATCAGCCGACCCGGTCTACGAATCTATTCCAACTATCAGCGAATTCCTAAGATTTTAGGTGGAATGGGGATTGTAATTCTTTCTACTTCTCGGGGTATAATGACAGATCGAGAGGCTCGACTAGAAAGAATTGGAGGAGAAATTTTGTGTTATATATGGTGATCCTTCTCCTCTGGTATCCTAATTTTATCTGTAACTTCCTATTTGTGAAATAGAGGGTAAAAGTGAGTTATATAACTCTTCCTCCATTAGTTGATACTTCAAAGGGGTTACCTGGAATGAAAGAACAAAAATGGATTCATGAAGGTTTAATTACTGAATCACTTCCCAACGGTATGTTCCGGGTCCGTTTAGATAATGAGGATCTAATTCTAGGTTATGTTTCAGGGAGGATCCGACGCAGTTTTATACGGATACTACCAGGAGATAGAGTCAAAATCGAAGTAAGTCGTTATGATTCAACCAGAGGACGTATAATTTATAGACTTCGCAACAAAGATTCGAACGATTAGCTGATTTTTTGAAACATTCCTTTCATGGGGATACAATTCGAAGTTCAAAAATTCAAGAGACTTATTTTCTTCCAAGGAGTAGATTCGGAATTAAGGTAAGGAATGAAAAATATGAAAATAAGGGCTTCTGTTCGTAAAATTTGTGAAAAATGTCGACTGATCCGTAGGCGCGGACGAATTATAGTGATTTGTTCCAATCCGAGACATAAACAGAGACAAGGGTAATCTTTCTAAAAAGGAACTTTCTAAAGGAAGGAAAGGACCCATGTAAAAATAAAGGATCCGTTTTAACATGAAATGGATATCTCCGTATCTTTCTGTATATTTCTGACTCATATTTATGAGATGATAAAATATGACAAAACCTATACCAAGAATTGGTTCACGTAGGAATGGACGTATTAGTTCACGTAAGAATGGACGTAGAATACCAAAAGGAGTTATTCATGTTCAAGCGAGTTTCAACAATACCATTGTAACTGTTACAGATGTGCGAGGTCGGGTGGTTTCTTGGGCCTCTGCAGGTACTTCTGGATTCAAAGGTACAAGAAGAGGGACACCCTATGCTGCTCAAGCCGCAGCCGCAAATGCTATTCGTACAGTAGTAGATCAGGGTATGCAACGAGCAGAAGTCATGATAAAAGGTCCTGGTCTCGGAAGAGATGCAGCATTACGAGCCATTCGTAGAAGTGGTATACTATTAAGTTTCGTACGTGATGTAACACCTATGCCACATAATGGATGTAGACCTCCTAAAAAAAGACGTGTGTAGAAATAAGAATTAAACAGATTTCAAGAGAAATAAATGATTCAATGATCTGATCAAATAATAATATTAGTATGGTTCGAGAGGAAGTAGTAGGATCCACTCGAACACTACAGTGGAAGTGTGTTGAATCGAGAGTAGACAGTAAGCGTCTTTATTATGGTCGTTTCATTCTGTGCCCGCTTATGAAAGGTCAAGCCGATACTATAGGTATTGCCATGCGAAGGGCTTTACTTGGAGAAATAGAAGGAACATGTATCACACGTGCAAAATCTGAGAAGGTACCACATGAATATTCTACGATAGTGGGTATTGAAGAATCAGTACATGAAATTTTCATAAATTTGAAAGAAATTGTATTGAGAAGTAATCTGTATGGAGTTCGAAACGCATCCATTTGCGTCAGAGGTCCTAGATCCGTAACCGCTCAAGATATCATCTCACCACCTTCTGTAGAAATAGTTGACACGACACAGCATATAGCTAACCTGACGGAACCAATTGATTTGTGTATTGGATTACAAATCAAGAGAGATCGCGGATATCGTATGAAACCCACAAATAACTCTCAAGATGGAAGTTATCCTATAGATGCTGTATCCATGCCTGTTCGAAATGCAAATCATAGTATTCATTCTTATGGGAATGGGAATGAAAAACAAGAGATACTTTTTCTAGAAATATGGACAAACGGAAGTTTAACTCCGAAAGAAGCACTTCATGAAGCTTCTCGTAATTTGATTTATTTATTTATTCCTTTTCTACATGCGGAGGAAGAGGACATTAATTTCGAGGAAAATAAAAACAGGTTTACTCTACCTTTTTTGACCTTTCAAGATGGATTAACTAATCTAAAGAAAAACAAAAAGGGAATTCCATTAAAATGTATTTTTATTGACCAATCAGAATTGCCTTCCAGGACCTATAATTGTCTCAAAAGGTCCAATATACATACATTATTGGACCTTTTGAGTAACAGTCAAGAAGATCTTATGAGAATTGAATATTTTCGCATAGAAGATGTAAAACAGATATTGGACACTCTACGGAAGCATTTCGCAATTGATTTACCGAAGAATAAGTTTTCATTTTAAATCCATTGGAATTCTTTCATCTTATTT